GGTTAGCTCGAAAGCGAGTTCGTACTCTTGGGAAGAAAGCTGTGATTACCTGGGGTGAGGTTGACCTTCTTTCCGCGGTACGGCTATTAGTCTTATTAGAGTCAGTAGCGGGGTTCCGCCTATTAGCGGTGTGACTTTTACTTTCTTCTTGAAAAGACTGCTTTCCTGTGAAAGAGCTGTGGGCATAGCTAAACTTTCTCAAATGCGGGATCGGGATTTCCTCTTGATGCGATAGAAGAGGTCTAGTCTAGTCTAGGTCAGTGCTTTCTTTTGCTAGAGAATATGTTGTTGTCGGCATAACCGATGCAGTTAGCTCAAAAGGGAGTTCAGTCACTTCCGGATCCGGAATCAATGATTGTTGAGTGAACGAAGCCAAGTCAGTAGCTAATTTTTTGAGAGATGCGAAAGCTTAAGTGGCCAAGGATGAGTGCCGCTTAACTGATTTAGGACTGAAAGAAGGCGGAACATGGATCCGTACGGGGAGAAGAGAATCTAGGCTCTCTAAACTAGACCGATTGGACAGCTTTCAAAGGCGTAAATAGCTCTATTTGAGCTGACCTAGTTTCAAAGGCTTGATTGCCCCTTGGGAGAAGGGGCGGAGAGCCTTTTGTATTTGATTTGAACTAATTCGAATCTCGTGACCCATGATCCTTAGGAAGGGCAGAAGGGCTCGATCCCTAACTCCGCTCAAGGCGATGGATGACTATCAGTTACTCTTTTCCCTACGACCGAGTGAGCAGCTGTTCTTGAATCAGTTGCATTTTCTTTGGGAAGGTGCGGTACTAAAAGTAGTTCCGGAGAAAGGCTAAATGAAATGGATTTAGCTTAATAGCTATTGAAAAGAGGCCCCGGCTCGGGCTAAATCAAAGTAGCAGCAATCAAGATACCGGGCTCAAGGCTAGATAGAAGATAGGCTATTCCTCTTACCGTACTTCCCGAGGGGAGGTTGAATAAAGCTGTTACAGAAGAAGCTGCAGTCCTTAGGCCTCCAAAAAAGATAGTTGTCTTCGATAAACAGTCCTTACGCCGACATTAGCAGTAGCGCAAGTAAGGCCGACAAATACAAAGAGTGAAGATGCGACAGCGCTTTTTGAAGCCCAAAGTTCAGTCACTTCCGGATTCATAAGAGTTCTCTTTCTCTTTCTCGATCGAAAGAACCTTAATCGAATGGCCAAGCTAAGAAGAATCGAATCATCGCCCGAAAGAAAGGGCCTTAATTAAGGCTTTCTTTCCTAGATGGAGAGAATCCGCAAGTAGGAATAAGAGCATTGCATTGGGGGGAGGCCTATCTGCAGTTGTCGACTCTGAACGAATGGTTTTATGTGAAGAAGAGGTGGTAACTATTATAAATAATCAGATCCCGTTATTATAAATATAGGAAAGAAAGTTCCATCCGAGAGTCTTCTTCCTAATCTGCTGGAACTGTTTTATCTAAAGGTAGTGAAGTGAGCCGAGGAGAGGAAGCATCCTGTTCACCAATCCGATCTTCTTTCAGAAGCTGGTAGAGAGTATAGAATAGAATTGGCTCTGATGCCAGAAGAAGGGGAGAGAGATTTTCACTCTTGAGAGATCATCTTGCTATTAGGTAGGAGTTGCTTTCCAATAAACATATTCTTTCTCCTTCACATCACAGGGTGGGTTGCTTTCAAAAACCTTCTTCTCGCGGGTTGGCTTTCCAAAGCCTATTCCTTCGCTTTCAACTACGCACTACGCTTGAAACTGCGATTGCGCTTCGCTAGCTAACTACTAAGAGTGCGACTATAAACAATAGAAAGTAGAATTTCACCCCTTTCCACTCAATCCAGAAACAAGATCGGACTGGTTTTGCTTTTCAACATTCTTCCATTATATATATGTTTAACACATCTAAGTCAAGCAGGGAGTTTGATCGGTGTAAGTAGCCAGGTTCTCAAAAACTGGTTCTCATCCGAGGCAGTGCAGAGTTGGTCAAGTGCTCTCTCTCCTCTTTCAACCTCTCCGGAACCATTTTTCCCATTGCCTCTAAGACCATGGCCGGAGTGCTGATTGCTATTGGCTTCGGCTGGATGTGTTCATCGCCACTGGCATCATGCATGCTCCTGAACAACTGGTTCCACAGTTTCTTTCTCCGCAGCCATCTTTGCTTCTTGCTCAGAAGCCTCCTTTCTTTCTGCGGCCTTACTCGCCTTTCTCTCGGCTAAAGCTAGCTCTGTGATCTGCTCTCTTTGTTCAAGCTCTGCGTTCTCCTCTCTCTGTTTAGGGTCAGCTCTCTTCTTTCGATATAACCATAGTCAAAAGCGAATTCTCTTTACGGATTCTTACTATAACACGATAAACGAGACAGGTAGGTGTTCTGTTGCGAGAAGGCGAAGGTTGTGCACTAAGGATAAGGAAGGATGGCGGAAGCAAAGGTTAGGCGAAGGCTGCCTCCTCCTATCCTAAAGGGCTACCTTCAGCCCTCAATACAACTTTCTCTCCTCGCACAATACTACTACTATTCAATCGGAAAAGGGTGTCGTAGATACGACTACTCGCCTTCCTGGCTTACCGCACTGCCCACCCACGGCTATGCTACTACTCCCATCTAACCTATGCCTTGAAGAAGACAGAAGTCGTGCGACAACAAAGAAAGATTGATCCCCATACTAATCCTGATCCAGTGGGAGAGCTTCCCAGAGAAGTGACTCCTATAACTACTCTAACGTAACCCCTCATGAACGAATCCAATTCTTTGACTTCGAAAGTAGCATGCATTCAATAAAGAATCAATCAAATCCCCAGGAAGCCCATTCGAATAAGGCCTTCACTCTACCTCCCTCTCGACCTCAGAGCTATCGACCCCAAAACGGAATGGATTTGAAAGAGCAGAATAAGGTAGCTACAGTTCGGCTGGGGTGGACAAAGAAAGTCCTTAGAGTGGAACTCACCTCCACGATCTGCTCGAAAGCAGCTAAAAGATTCATTCAAGATGCGAACGGGAATAGAAAGAAAATCAAGATTTTTGAAGGGGGATATTTCCATTTTATTAATATGAATTAGTACACCAATTCAAGTTGAGAGCGATCAAGCCGGGGATCAAGAGATGGCCATCCTTAAGCGCCCATCACTCCAGCTCCCGGAACAACCAAGCTATGGCTGGCTTCCTGTCTGGCATATGTGACTACGCTTGCTGCCAATCCAATGCCAAGCAAGGGATGGCAAGAACTCCAACTATGGGCTAGGCCTACGCTCATTCACCTAAACCTACTCTCTCACGAAGAACTTGATTCAATGCGACGGGCTCCCACTCCACTTAGGTTTAGATTATAGTGCTTATAGTGGGGACAAGCTCATTTAGCACACCCTTTTCTTTTTTTGACAACTAAAGTACAAAAAAAAGTAGGGGCCGAGGAGATAAGATAGGGCATGCCCTCGCTCAAACAAAGAAAGTAAAAGGGGGAAATGCGCACTGCCCAAAACAAGCAAGTTTGAAAGAGTAGAAAGTCGTTGCTTGGCAAAAGAAAGGAAAAGGCTCACCCGGGGCAAGTCGTTGTACCGTCACCGCGGTGACTTCCCTCTGAGTCATTGCTAGCTAACTTGAGCCTCTTCTCCTCCTCGCAGCCCACCCACCTCCCTTCTCGCGTAAGGGCTGAGCTTCTTTCATTCGTCAGTATGTATGGGTAGGTAGAGTCCTTTGCTCGTATGCTTGGCATTACTATAGTAGCACCACACCAGTCTTTCTTGTTAGTGCACATGAAAGGGAAAGCCTAACAGAGACTACCCACACGGGCATGGTGATCAAAACTCTTCCTTCTATGCTGAACTCTCAATTGATTGGCACATGAACGAAGCTGTAACGGAGCATCTAGACGACGATCAAACATGGCTTTGCCATCAGCCTGTGATAGGAAAAAGAAAACTTTATCAGAGAGTTCGTGCGAGGCATTTCCCGCCTCCTAAGTGATCTTTTCCCTTGCCGTGTAGGTCAAGCTAGAAGAGCATCATTGGACCGACAGCTTAGATCCATTCTTATGTCTACATCGCTTCTCTCTTTCTCGCATTGACCGGACAAGGGTTTCGAATGAGCATCCCATGGGACAGCCAAGGCTTGAACCTTCCTTCTCGCAGTCAGCTATGTCACTCAGGCAGCAAAGGTTCGAGCAGGATGGCGGTGAGTCTTCTTCCTCTCTTTCGGGTGGGCGGCGGGAATAGCTCTTCTAGCATCAGCATGGATTGACCGGAGACTGGGAGTAGTCGTCCTCTTTGTCCATAGTAGTCATCCAGCCAGCAAGCAAGGGAAAGATCACTGAGCGCAGTGGAATAGGAAAGAGAGCGTCGAGCACAGCTTTCGCAGAAATCCTTTTTCCGGAGACTGAAAAAGGCTTTGTCAAGCAGGCATGATTGTCACGTCGATCGACAGTTGAGAAATCCTATCTCCGGGGGCCCCACTTTAGGGCTTTCTTTCACCGTTGACAGACATGGTTCAACGTGACAGGTACGATTCCTCAATCAATGTAGATGACTCAAGGTTGTTGTTTTCGATCTGGTATGGGGAAGGAGAACACAGAGCTTTCGATTCAACATTCGTGTGAGTCTAGCTTGGGAATTGCCCTCTCTTTCTCATCTCGATCTGGCCACACCAACCCTTCGCTTCGCTATTCAAATACATATAAATTTCCAGTCCAAGATCAAAGAGAGCTTCAAGCAGCAACCCATATTGATCGAAGTCCATCTCTCTGTTTTGTGAGCCTACCCACCAAGCAACCATGGCTAAAAGCTTAGATGTAACCGAAGCGACAGGCAAGCAAGGAACGGCACTAGAAGAATTTCTCACGAAAGACCTTCGGAGAAGAGGGTATATACTAGCGACGTAGATAGCCCTCCTGCCCGCTGGACTATAGTGGACCGTCTCCTCTTATGTATAACTTACGGACAACTAAAGACTGATTTGTTCGTCGCCCCAAGCTCCTCACTCCAGTCCAACTCAAAGAAAGACAACGAAGAACCTTCGGAAAAGAGTGTAGCATAATAGACCGCTCCTGAGAGAACCGCACTGCCCGCTGGACCATCTCCTACTATTCGCATAGGTAGCTCCCCTCGAGTGGCTTTATATGATTCTTCATCCGATATATATAAACAAAGAGACGTGTATGATGATCCTCTCCTGTCGACAAGTAGCTGTCGCTCTGAGCCCTTCTTTGTCTGTCTCAGTGAAATGTATGTGTTGATCAGACTTTCCAATGCGGCGATTAACATCTTTCTAGTATGTAGCGAGATCCGTCCTCCAACCAAAGGGATCGATATAACATAACTAAGGCAGCTAGCCCGCTGGTAGTAGAAGAAAGCAGAGATTCAGGCAGCTAGGCATCAGTTTGAGTTCGAGATCGAGACCCCAAAAGGAGGATATAGAAGCAGATTGAGTTGCAGGGAGAGAGGGTTCAATACCCGATTTGAGAACCAGGTAACCTAGCATCCTCACCCATTGAACCATAGTACCTAGCTTCCCTTCGCTCGCGTCCGAACCAATATGTCTTCTATAATCGATATGCCTCAAACAAGGAATGCCAGCGGCAGAGAGAGTTGGATAGGTACCCCCTGCAGTTGCTTCAGCTGCTTACCTTGAACCGAATAGCACTACCCGTATAGGTATAGACTAAGGCGGATTCCATTGGATTTAACCGGACCGGCCAGCATATGAGTAAGCATCAGTAGTTTCAGTTGATGATCCTGAGGCAATATGAGGAACAAGTCATCCAAGGTAAGCTCCTTCCTTAGCGATCCGTAACTAGAAGATTTTTAGCGTAATGACTCTGTCGCTAGTGATGGTGCAGCTTTCACCCCTGCAATGAGGTAAACAGGAGGGCCGGGGGGATTGAATATGGATATGGCGGCGGAGATGCTGCTTTCTTCACCCGGCATAAACTGATGTTCCCACAATTAGTACTGCTTTCTCCCCCCTACCGGGCTAAGGGGTGCTGGCTCCTTAACAAGCTATCAAACCGAAGTAGAGGCGTATAGATACCGATTTGCAATTGGAATACCTTAAACGGGGTATCAATATGGGCAAGGTGCTTCTTTTTCGACTCGGTTGACCGAGTCTCTCACCGGAGATGGTTTAACTACAACCCGGTCGTTCTGGGGGTAGTTTCAACGCCATTTTCATTCAATTGGTGGGACGAGATCCTAATCTGTGATTGGCTCCGCTCTTCAATTCTCTGATCTGATCTCTTAGGATCGCTACGCAGCTTGAAACCAAGTGAATCGCTTTTTTGGTTTAAAATGCTGCTAACCCCAATGCAGCTCGCTTTTATTCCGGTGGATCAATGGGTTGCCGCACCGGCCTCAGATCTCGACCCGGGTGAGAAACCGCCTTCTATGTATGCCTTTTTTGTGGGTGATGCTCATGATCCTACAGCTCGTATAGTATAGAAAGAGTGTCAATAGCAGAGGCTGGTAGCATAAAGGTCCAACTAATGAATGCTCTTATTTTTTCCTCTTCTCCATAGGGGAATCGATGAGAGATGCGAACAAAGGCTGCGTAGGCACGAGTATCAAAGCTTCAGTACCAGCGTAAACGCCCCTTATGGTTTCGAGACTAGTACCAGCAGCTTCCCCACCACCACCTCGCCCAAGATCTATTCCGGTTCCAGTCGAAGAACCACCGGGCCGATTATTGACCCAGTGACCAGGGTAGAGCTAGTTTGAGATACATTTGTTGGCTGGTCCGGCATAGGAACAAGAAAGAGATCTCTTGTTGGTGCAGGTTCGTCCCTCCTTCCTTTGTAACCGATGGTATAGCTTCCCCAAAGGCTGCTTCTAATGGGTCAATGTGATTATATAAAGATTCACTCCCATGGTTCCTAGCCGGCCAACTGGAACAACTTGACTAGGAGATGAAGAGGGCAGAGATTGTAGCTAACACTGTCTCGACTCCTTGCCTTGCTCAATGCTTCTCCATCAACTGCAGCGGGAAGGGCAGCAAGAAAACTAAAGCGCTAACTCCTTAGCACAAGCGCTAAGCGATAATAATTCCTTTCTTTATTAGTATTAGTTTAGACAATTAATGCTTTCGCGCTCTTGCTTGCATTAATTAGTCTATAGCAGCCTTTACTAATACTAATAAAAGCTTTCTAAAGCTCAATCCCTTGCTTGTTCTAACGCGCAACGGCTTTCTAGCAGCTCAATCCGTTGCTTGTTGCTCCAACTTAGGAGTAGGGGCTCTAGAGCCTTTTCCGCGGGCTGCTATGCTAGTTGTAGCGCGCGTTAGCTTTACTAATATAATATCAAGTAAAGGGGACTTTATCATGATCTTACGAATCTACAACTCTCTTTACTGAGCGAGACTCTACCCAGATCTAAAGAATTCGCCAAAGAGCCTTCTTCTAACTAGGAGAGTCAGCAAGCTACCGGAAGCGAAGCTTCTGGCTCCCCCTTTGAATTTCCAATTCCTCTTTTTCGTTCTACTTAGGTGGAGCAATCCGAACTCTCGACAGAATATAAAAGAGGTTTTTATTCCTGTGTAGACACCTCAACGAACTCATGTGGACACTCCTCAGCCCGAGGAGAATCTCTCAAATACACATTAAGATAAGATGTTGACCCGTTTTTCTTTTCTTTGCTGATTCCTCTCAATGAAATTTGCCATGTTGCACTAAGGTTACTTGCGGATGTATGCATGCGGTCCGGGAACACTTTGGGGATCCGACTATGACTATGAAATTTCACTTCCTTCATCATGGTCTTTTATCAGTTCATCTTCAGTCACTCCAGTAATATCATCTTTGACCTCTATGTCCAGGTATAAATTGCAAAAAATATGCCCGACTCATCAGGCGATTTTCCTGTATTTCCTTAGCCCAGATTCTCACTTTCTTGTTTGTCGGGAGTACTCAAATTCTCCCTGACTCGATCAATAGCTCGGTTTATTCGGTGTGGCTCGTCGGCGAGTGGCCTTTTTTTTTTCTTCTTCTCTTAATTCATGGACGAGGTCGTAAATGGCATCTTCATAAAAGGTGATTTTATCCCCCTCTTTTGCGAGGTCAAACAAATCGGAGTCCGGGGTACTTGGATCCACCTCTATAGGCTGCTGCCCTTCCTCATCCAATTCCTGAAATATTTCCTCTTGGTTAACGGAAGGGGGGAAAGATCAATTCGGAGAGAAATCCACTGGCTTAGAATCCATAAACAGATAGAGGGACAAGGGGAGATCTAAAAATGGTTCGAAAGTCTGAGTTACCGAAAAAAGCTTGAAAAGAAGGAGTCTCCACAAATAGCCAACAATAAAGGGAAAAAGCACTACATAAATTCGCTCCATGTGAGACTCTTTCGTTTCCTTCCTTATCAGAGAGGGGCCCCTTAGGGAGCGGGGCTTCTTTATTGAAAAAGGGGGAGTGAGGGGGGGGGGAAGGCAGAATGGAAAGGAGGGGKGGGGAAGGAAGAGAAGCACAAGCGAACAACCATCTAACCGTCAGTCTGAACTTCCTGGATCAGTCCATCAGTAAGAAAAAGCTTCCGTCATTCAGCAGTGGAATAGTTCGATGGTATTGATCATCCAACCATTGATTGGAATGTCTATCGTGAGAAACCGTGATTTGAGCCTATCTATAGCTATAACAGTGTGATTCTATAAGCTAAGCAGATGAGGAGATTCAACAAAGAACCTAACCGTCCTCTCTGATTGACTTCATCAGGAGATTCCTATGGTCTGGTTCACCTTCCCCTTGCAAGCAACCTTGGATCGATATGGTTCATTCCTGGGCTATGCACTTTCAACGGTTGACAGAAGAGGGGGACGGACAAGGATGATCAGACTGCTTGGTTCGGTTCGTCAGAGGTATGGGCATGGAGAATCCTACTATGGATAGGGAAGTGATTCTCATCTCAATCCATAGAGACAGAGCATCATCGTATGAGGAGTATGAACGAATTGCTTGTAGAGATGAATCACATTCCTCTCATAAATACTCTCATAAATACTATTATTTATATGTGATAGCACTCCTCAAGGGCATTGCTTTCTCCATTGAATCAGTCTAATGTGAAAATGTCAAGATGTGAAATTCTTTCATCAATCTTGTGTTCTTCTGTGTAGCGTACGGTGTCTCGTCTCGTGCCAAGTGAAAGGAAAGCTGAGCTTGCTCCAAACCATGAGATCCAAGAGAGTGCCCGGTCATCATCATTCCACTCCCTTCTTGGTCTACTTCGGTTACAACTTGATCTACGGTGCGATCAGACCAAGTGCGAGATTGGATCGAGAAAGCAAGCAGGAAGGTCCGCCCTTGATTGTTAGATAGATACCGACAGAATATCATAGTGAACAGCTTCTTGATTGCATCCGTGCTGTGAAAGTTCGAGATTGATGATGGTGGGGTCATGTCATGGAGAAAGACCAACTTCCCTCTAGTCTGATGGATCGCTTTCTCTTGCGCATTAATGAATGGCTTTCTTTCTCTTTGTTTGGTGGAGATCTTATCTCGATCGATCACTTTTTCTTCTACTCTATGCCTACTAAATTAACCATGCCCTACCATTTGAACAAGGGAAAGCGAAGCGCACAGAAAGACGAGTGAACAGCTGAATCCACTATTCCCCTTTACCACTCCGTTTTCGAACATCTCCTTAATAAAATAGCATAGGCACCCCCGTCTTTCCAACCGGAAAGGCAGGTATAGCAATTTCCTGTCTCTCCTCTCCTTTAAGTCACATGTCAAGAAGATGACATGCATGTGTTAAGCAACTTACATTTCCGAGTTGTTGATGCTATCTGCAGTTAAAAAATGGAGAAGGATCTTGGGCCACTGGTGACCGGCTCGTCTAGCTTGTAGAGTCGCACTTTGGGCAGGGCTTTCTCAATCACAGCTTATTTATCGTCTAACTGGTAAAACTACTTGGTTGGTTGTTGACCAACGGAAAGCATGGAAGAAAGAAATAAGCACCAAAGTAGCCCCAGGGGTTTGAATTTGGAAGCTCCTGGACGAAGTACTTCTAAAATTTGGAATTAGCGTTGAGAAAAGGTAGCCTTTGGAACACCTTTTCCCTTTTTTGAGGCAAGCCCGCCAAAATGAGAAAGAGGGGCGGTGGGGTTATCGATCAACTATCTTTCTAAATGAAGATAGACAGAACTCTTCTTTATATACACAATTCTCAGTCTAGTTCGCCACAAGGGATGCAAGCAAGGAAGCACTCAAGCTAAAGCAAATGCACCTTACAACACTTCGAAAGCTAATGCAAGGTTAAGTTTTTCTTCAAAAAAGTCTTCTTTCTTTATCATAATTCAGTGGTCAATTTGTTGAGTTCTTTTAAAAGTGATAAAGGTAGCCATTTTCTCGCTAAAATGGCCGGAGGGGTTGTTTAAAAAAAGGAAGTCTTTCAGGGAATGCGATCAATTGCTTTTGTTTCTTCCTGCTTGCTGCAGCAGGGATTTCCACTCCTTTGTCCTATGAGAAAAACGAGGTTTTTTGTCTCCCATTCCTCCAAACCCACAACATTCACCTTAGAGGATACCTATTTAAATGTACCCTGAACAACCTTGACTCATAAGCTATGGCATGCAGGTAGAACCATACCTAGACCTAACAGATATTTCATAAAGAGCTATTTCTATTGAGTTACCAAGCCCACCGAGATCCATTTCAGTATTCGAAACACTACCGGGGCTCACCTTCTTTCTATAGGCTCTTCGGGACATCAGGCGAGAAAGCACTAGTCCTCTCAGCCCATCCACACCTATTGATGATAGAGAACCCGGGACATTCAAACACAGGAATCACCTCTTTGATTGGATCTCAGCAAAGGGAGAGGAACCACTACGTACAGAGTTAGTAAGAGCAACAGGGACAAGCCCCTTTACACATATCATTGTTGAGAACCACCATACTACCTAGATAACCTAAACCTTTGTACATGAATGAATGCACACTCACTACTCCCTATAGTTATCTATCCTTATATATACGTCCTACCTCACCGACTTGAGACATACGGGAACAACCCACCAACACATCAAGGAGAAGTCTTATATGCGTTTTGAGCATGGCACCGGTAGCCAATGAATGCGAGGACCCATAGCTCCATTTCAAAGTCCTAGCTGCTGCATTTCCAACACAGCTTAGCTGTTCTCAGCAGGGGAAATAGCTACTTCTAGCCTGAAGAGTCATGCATGAAATCATGGAGTTGGCTTCTTCGTGACCTCGGGTTGGGATCTTCCCCCGATGGAAGAGATGGCTCCCGATCATAAGCCACAGTTTTCTCATGACTTGCATAACCGGCTGGCCGGCCCTGTTTCGCTACAAGTTTCGATCTTGGCAAAGAAGTGGAATTTACCACCAGCACCAACTCAGATTGAAGACGGCTCTTCCTTGCTAGTCGAAGAGGCAGTATTTGTCAATCTCGCGAGGACAGCCCCCATCTTACTTGCAATCTTCAGACGAGAAAAAAGCAGCTCTTACCTCTCTTCTGGCTGAATACAGAGATGTTATTGCATGGTCTTATGCTGCCGGTCCGGTCCCGATTCCTCCTTGGTGGAGTAGCACCGCTTGGTTGTACAGTCCGATGCCAAGCCGGTGAAGCAGGAATCGAGGAAAATGCATCGTTTCGTGTTGAGCTCTTTCGGTGAAAAAAGGCAGTCGTTCACTCTTGGAGGTATCAAAACATTCGTCCCATTGATTATGAAGATCGGATCTCCTTGTCCCAGTGGCCGAGGAAACTGGGACGATCCGCAGTGATTTCGGAGATAAGATATATAAATAAGCTTGTCCAAAGTACGTTCCTTTGTTGCCCAACATTGATATGATTGTGAATCCCACTGCTGGTAGCTTCTGTCTCTTATTGATGGATTTTCCAGTGGATCGGAACTGCCAATGCAATGAAAAGAGCAACACGAAACCGCTTTCATCACTCCAGAGGGCTTTCCGCCCAATATCCTTTTTTAGTAAATGACTTTGGTATGATGTCCTTCCAACGTGGATTCACGTAGAACATCGCGCCACCATACGAACATGGTATATAGGAGAAAGATGAGGCCCAAACTGAGAAGTCAAGTAGTAATCGATGGAAGAATGCATAATTGTTCCAACGGACTGTGGGGAGTCACAATATACTGCTCCCCAAGTGCGTCTATGTCATTTACAAAATATATGCTTTTATCTGCCTTTTCATGGAGATCAGCGGAAACGTGCTGCAGAAAGCCCACATTTGAGCACTCCGAATGCACCGCTTCCCCCAAGACATGGGGGCCATCTTCCATTAAATGACCATATCCTTTCCACTCGGCAATACTAGAAACCTGTTCTGCAATTCTACCCTGCCATTCCGCTACCCTATCAATAGTACCTTCAGAAAGCACAGAATTGACATCGGAACCCACAGAAGAAACGGAATCCCCTTCATATTCTGGGGACCCCGGGGCATTCTGCGGTTCGTTAATTTCCACCCGTGGGGATAGGGCGGGGCAATTTATGTCTTGGAAAACAGTAGAAAGTGGCTCCGTTCCCTCAGTACCGGCTTGAACAGCCGAAAGAGTGGGGGATTGGGGAGCAGCTGCAACACTCGAAGATGTAACTGGTTCCATTGGCACTATAGGAGTCCGCTCGTAGATATCCGACAATAAGCGGTATTTTCTCTTCCTTTCCTTTCTTTTGCAAAACGCATTCGCCACACGTGAGGAAAAGGGAATCGAACCCTTCTCCAGTATCCCCGGATGCTCCAACAACCCACCCCTCGATTCCTGCCGTGAACGGCCGCTTTCTTTTAGTGATCGAACATTCTTTCGATTTGCATGTGTTAAGCATATGCCTTGTGACACTAATTTATCGATCGAGCTAAGGCTTGGTTCCTACCTCGCTGTACCGAGGGAAGCCTTTCATTAACAACCACTTCATCTCTTATTGTATTGATGATTGATTGCAGATTTCTTTCTACAATAAGCCTATGATATGAATTGGACCTCAGCCCGAAGAGCGCTTCCCTGGCAGAGAGATTTAAAGGACGGAACTCCAGCGCACTGATTGAGCTAGCTAGAAGCAGGAACTCCTATTTAAGTAAGGCCAGCTGTAAACAAAGCAACTAATATCGGAGCCTCTCTCTTCTAAGTGAAAGGCTAGTCGATAAAGGATTGATTATTGCTTATAGGTGGCTTTAAGGGATAGGGGGCCTGCCATGCTTCTCTTTTCCGGGAGTTCAATCTTCCAGTTTATTGACCTCTATATCTATCTCCCTGCCCGGGCCCCTTCCTTTTGATGTGATGATCGATTCCAATTATGGGCGCCCAGGGTTGTGGACAGCAGGGAAGATTGTTCTACCTCTAGTTCAATCGTCTGATAAATGCCCCCGACTAGCACCAGAATTTCAAGCAGTCGAAGGAGAGGCCGGGGGATAGGTGACCGGTCTAACTCCTATGTCCGATATTGCAATTCCCCTGTAAGAGATAGGTATGCTCGGCGTGGGGATTGAGCGGCATCGGAGCGAGCACGGGTGGGAGTCCAGCCTAGCCGGTTCGGGCTGAGCAAGGGTCCGCTCTATCCATCGACGAATCTGTCGGGGCAGGTAAACGGGGTACGCTGCAGGAGATTGATAGACCGCACTGGGGGGGAGGACAGGCCAATCCAGCTCGAGCTGACACTGCCGGTGAATCATGCGCTGTCGAAGCAGCCACCCCACTAGGCCTGTATCCCCGCGAGCAAGCCGGCAGGAGGAAGTCGACGCTAGCGTTCTTTCCTCCTCTATATCCCTCCCCTGGTGCCAGTTACCACACCACCCCCGTTTGAGATTCCCTAGGCACAGATTCAGCTCCATAGCCCGTAGCTTTCCCTGGCCCAGTCCCATATACAGATCTATTAGAGTTGGACCAAGACCAGTTGCATCTCACCCGAAACAGATATAGGGCGGTCGGCATTGTAGGGGGCATGCTGGAGAAATGGGCTGAACTACTGCTATCTCTGCTGCTTGCTCTGGCGCTTCTCCCGCTGCGACCCCTGCCGCTGGATCATCTAATGGTTCAACTTATGCAATATGTTCTCGATCCACTCGTCATCGCAACTACTGGCTTTGCCGCAGCGAATGATAATTTAGAGAATCTAAAGAAAAAAAAGTCCTTAGTTGGGTACATAAGGGCTTCTGTCACACTATGCAGTAGCAGGGGCGATTGGGATACCACCACGATACCAGCGAGAGTCAAACAAGGGAAATATAGATGATAGTGGTATCTGTTAGGTTTTTCTATGGGTGCTTACTGGATCAGCAGCTTCAGCTGCTAAGTCAATCCCGCGGGGCGAGGATCCGGCTTTCACACTGGTGAGGATGTGCTGTTTAAACAAGTGGTGCTGGAATTCCCGCTAGCTTTGTATCTAGAGTTGGGAGGGCAAGGGCTCAAGGGCTTTCGAATGGGCTAACAAAGAGGAGGGGATGCCCCTTCAAAAGGTAAACGAAATGGGTCTACTCCTATTGCTCCTGGATAAACTGCGAGGTTTCGATCTTTAACTCAATCTCGATCTGCTGCATCCCCTGCAACTGCATCTACGTCTGATGGTATCGGGTAAATAACTGCTGCCACCTCGACTGATGGGACTCAATACAGATCTGCGCCATCCAGGTATGCGTCAGCGGGGTAGTGGTAGGTCTCTAACGGGATATGGAACCGAGCGAGGGGAAGCTGAGACGGGAAGGAATCGAACTGGGATATCTCATTCCAACCAACGTTCGAGAAGGAAGGCGATCTCCTCCGCAACCTCTATTTCCGGGTATGATTGAAAGGGTGGTACGACATCGTTCCGTCGGTCAAATCATCCAACCTTTTCTCGGGTAGCAGCAAATCGGAGACATCTCGAGCATTTCTCACGGACGGAATGTGTTAGGTTAGGGAGGGTTGGCCCAGATAGCCATTGATCGGATAGAGGTACTCATCATTCGGCCATTGTCTTGAGATGGTTTTGAGTAGAATTTCGGGAAAAGTGATATCAGCCAGCAAGCACAGCTCAAAGCTAAAGCGCTAGGGTTGTGCGGTACTAAGTGTGCGGTAGGAGAAGCACAGCTAAAACGTTATGCGCG